GTTGGATCTTTGATTGAATAAGATTTCTTTTTTTGATGGACCTTCTGCAGGGAGGAGGTCAAATTCGGGTTGGAATTCTATTTTGTTAAGTTATTTTAGTGTTATTGAACATAAGAAAGAAGAAAATCACGCTCTGTAGGATTTGAACCTACGACATCGGGTTTTGGAGACCCACGTTCTACCGAACTGAACTAAGAGCGCGCCTTTTTATGACAGAAGATACAACTTGTAAAGAAAAAGATTTTTTTTGTACCCTGAAAAAAAAAATTTTTACATGTATAGAGTAAGATAAAATGAAAAATTCTGCCCAATTTTAATCAATCTCAATTAATAGTATAGTAATATATTAATTAGTCCCTCGTTACCGCCCATAGGAGAAGTAATAGGTAGGGATGACAGGATTTGAACCCGTGACATTTTGTACCCAAAACAAACGCGCTACCAAGCTGCGCTACATCCCTTTTTTTAATTGTTGTACAGTGTCATTGTACAAAAGCCCTGTCTTGTTTTCCACATCATTATTTTCTTATCCATGAAAAAGGAAATCTTCTTGCCATTTCATTTCTTCTTTTTGGTCTCATTCTCATAATATATGTACACCGGAAACCTAAAAAAAAAAAAACACAAAAAAAGAAGAATTATTTATCGGCAATGCTCATCAGGAAGAAAGAATCTGTTATCTTTTTTTTTGTTTTAAAAACAATAAAATCTTATCTACTGGTTCATTGCACATATTTTACATATATATTTAGCTCGGCATTTATTTTGCGTAAAAATACAAGTACAAGCGATCTTTAACTTTTAACTACAGCATATGATCGTATATGTATTACAATAAAGAAATAAAGAAGGAGGATTCTCAATGCGGGATATAAAAACATATCTCTCTGTGGCACCTGTACTAAGTACTCTATGGTTTGTGTCTTTAGCGGGTTTATTGATAGAAATTAATCGTTTATTCCCAGACGCCTTGTCATTTCCCTTTTTTTAATTCTAGTTCTTGACATCGGGAGAATTAGATAAAATCGGAGATACAAAAATTCGACTAATTTACCCCCCTGCACATCCCTTTTTTCTGTTGTTTAGTATAGTAGTAAGGAAAAAGAAAAAAAGTCAAAATGTATTGATTCTTAGTATTATCGCATCGAGTGAGTGGGTCTAAGATCGAATTTGGGAAGAATGGAAATGTGGATCTAGGGCAGTCCCCGCAAAATACGAAATAATAGAATAGAATAGAAAATACTTAAACGAAATCTTGGGATTAAGATAAGAATAATTGATAATTAGAAAAAATTGTATTATTTAATTATTACATTATAACGATAACAAAAGTTTTCGTTATAATGTAATTTTGAGTTAGTAGTAACTTCTATTGATTTTTTAATTTTATGTTCCTTTCTTCTAGAAGAGTTGAGTCAATCCAAAATCCAAAGAAAGGGGGTTCATGGCCAAGGGTAAAGATGTTAGAATAAGAGTTATTTTGGAATGTACCTGTTGTGCTCGAAAGGGTGTCAATAAGGAATCGCCGGGCATTTCTAGATATATTACTCAAAAAAATCGACACAATACACCCAGTCGGTTAGAATTGAGAAAATTTTGTCGTTATTGTTATAAGCATACGATTCATGGGGAAATAAAGAAATAGATTGAACGGAACGTGTGGGCAACCTCTTCAACCAAGGAGTCGGAAAAATATAATAACATATATATGTATATAATATACATACAAATAAAATACATACAAATAAAATCCTATTTCTTCATTCATTTCAGATCGGACCGAAATAGGATTTTATAGATAAGGAATAAACCATGGATAAATCCAAGCAACCTTTTCATAAATCCAAGCGATCTTTTCGTAGGCGTTTGCCCCCAATTGGAGCGGGGGATCGAATTGATTATAGAAACATGAGTTTAATTAGTCGATTTATTAGTGAACAAGGAAAAATATTATCTAGACGAGTAAATAGATTGACCTTGAAACAACAACGATTAATTACTATTGCTATAAAACAAGCTCGTATTTTATCTTTGTTACCTTTTCTTAATAATGAGAAACAATTTGAGAAGGCAGAGTCGATTCCCCGAAATACTGGTCTTAGAACCAGAAATAAATAGGCATACTATACTCCTCACTTGACTCCAAATTCCAATCGGAACTCAACATCAGATTGATATTTTGTTCAAAAAAAAGGATACAATCCAGATTGGATTGTTGTGTTCTAAGAAAAAAATGGGGGAAGAATAAAGAAATCTTTTTTTATTGAAACATGTTCGTTCATTCCTACTACTTATTTATCTTAATTTATTTTTCTTATATTTTCCCGGAGTGCATTCTCCGGGTAATTTTTTTCAAAAATTCCTGTATATTACTTTCTAATCTGTTTTATTTCATGATCTTATTGGAAATAATGTAAAGACAATTTTTATTTGATATAGCTATTTGCGCAAGTATTTTACGATTAAGAAGTAATTGCCTCTTGTACAGATCATGTATTAATCTACTATAACTATAAGATAGTTCATTCTCACGAGTTACCGCATTTATCCGAGTAATCCATAAACGACGAAAATCTCTCTTTTTCCTGCCTCTATCTCGATGAGCGGAAACCAAGGCTTTCATTTTTTGTTGAGTAATAGTTCGAGTAAGTCTTGAATGAGCCCCTCGAAAGGTTGATGCAAATAAACGAATTTTTGTTCGACGTCTCCGAGCTATATATCCTCGTCTAACTCTGGTCATTGAATCAAATTAAACTTTAATGAATAACTAATTGACTTCTGTTCTTTCAGTCATTCTTTTCCCTTCTCCTAGTTGATTAATAACAAAACGGATTATTCCAATATATAAAATATAAATTCCAATGGCTTTTGCTGCTATGACCTTCCCAACCACGATTTTTTATTTCAGGTATTTCATTATTTCACTTGGAAATAAGAAATTCTACCGATACTAAACTAAATATAAAAAGTGATATAAAATAAATAGCGGGTTCCATCGTTTCTATGGTTACTTCTTAAACGGTGAGGCCCTTTCTATACACCGGAGCCCCTTTACTCATTTAATCAATGTTATTGGTAACTTGTACAGTTTACGCTCTTTGGCTCTACCCATGAATTATATAATAATAGGTCTTTTCACAATAAGAGCTATCCATACAGTGACGGCATTTAATTATGAAAGTTGGCTAGGTAGCTGACCCTGTTAGTCCGTTATTTCAAGAATAAGAGCATAATCCTTTCTTTTGCTTTTTACAGTCCCCCGCTTAGTGGATAACCATTTGATTTGCTACCAATGGGGAATTGCTTCTCATCCCAAATCGAGACGATTGGATTTGCACCAATGGAAACCATAAATTCCATACACAATAGAGGTATATAAGAAATCCTTATTTTTCGTTTAGATAGTAAATAAATAGTGTTTTTCTATTCTATTCATTGATACTGGAAAAATTGTCTCGTTTGTTCGAGCTCATGATCTGAACGAGTCGCACATACACCCTAGTACATGTTCCTCGGCGCTGAGGGCATCCTCTAAGAGCGGGAGATTTCGTAACATTTCTGATTGGCTGTCTTGTTTTTCTAATAAGTTGTTTAATAGTTGGCATGTTGAATCGTATATATTATAGAATTAGATAGAATGGGCTGGTTTAGATCGATCTTAACCTGATGATTATTAATTTTTTCTATTCAATATTAAATCATGGAAAATTGGAATTATGGTTTGAAATTCATGGATTTACGCAAAATCTTCAGTATTTTCGACCGCTACAAGATCAACAATACCATAAGCTTGGGCTTCTGTTGCTGACATAAAAACATCCCTTTCCATGTCTTCAGATATAACCCATAAAGGGTTTCCCGTTCTTTGTACGTAAACCTTTGTGAGGGTTTCGCGGAGTTTTAGTAGTTCTTCCGCTTCCAGGATAAATTCCCCTGCTTGTGCCTCATAAAAAGAACTAGCAGGTTGGTGAATCATAACCCTGATGATATAACATCATGAAGGTTCTTCTATCTCGTACTCGTATGATTGGTCAAAAGGAAGGGATAAAAAATAACAAAAAGAAAAAAAAAGATAGAATTGAACAACCGTACAGGCATTTTTTGTGCATTGCATACGGCTCTGCAATGGCATTTTATTTTCCCTTCTTTCTTTCCGTCGAAGAAAAAAACAAACAGAAACAGAGGGGAGACAAAAAGAATCTATCCGATTCAGATTGTTGAATAATCCATTTACCACCCTTCCTTTCGTAGGAATTAAAAAAATACTATGATGGTTCTGTTGCTTTATATATTTATCTTATCTGTGATTTAGCAATCCCAAGGTTTTTTCTGATCCGATCAAAATAAGGAAAAAAGATCATTTTCTTACTCTTTCTTTTATTCTTTTATAAATAATATAAATACCAGAAAAAAACTTTTTGTGTGTAAGAAAAATGGTTTGTGACGCTGAAATAGGTCTCTGACACATAATAGCAAAATAAGACCAAATCAAAAATAACCCTTGTTTCATACTACTATTTCGATACATAATTTTGTGTTATGAAAAAACAAAAAAGCGTTGGTTTGTTCATATCGAACTTTAAGTGCCATGCTATTATTACTTATTATTAATATTCGATATGGCGAAGGCATAGTTGTCTTTCTTTTTTCTTAAATAAAAACTCATTGGCGCCAAGCGTGAGGGAATGCTATACGTTTGGTAATTTCCCCCCCGACCAGAATGAAAGATCCCATTGAAGCGGCTAATCCCATGCAGATTGTATGTACATCTGGTGGGACAAACTGCATAGTATCATAAATAGCTATTCCTGGTATTACCCACCCTCCGGGGGAGTTTATAAACAAATAAAGATCCCTAGTATCATCCTCTATACTAAGATATACCATAAGACCAACAAGTTGATTCGAGATCTCACTATCAACTTCTTGTCCTAAGAAAAGTAATCTTTCTCGATAAAGTCGGTTGATTAGGACAAAATTGTATCCCTTAGGAACTGTACATGCACCTTTGGATGCATACGGTTCAAAAAAAGTTGCGAAAAAAAAATAATCAATGTGTCGATTCCAAACTATTTCTTTTTTTTATAACAGTTTTTTGTTTTTTCTAATGAAGGGACTTGTTATCTCCTATTTTCAAGAAAAATGAATTCTTGCTCCATTCCCTCGAGAAAAAAAAAAGAAATTCACTGAACTTATTGAACTAACTTTTCATTGATGTATTATTTCATCGAGATTCCAATTCTGATGTTATTTTCTTGTTACTGAACGGGTCCTTTTCTTTTTTTAGGTTCATGTTCTACTCCGGGTAAAGATCTGTCCAAATTGCATTTGCACATATAGGGCAAACGATATCAGTACCACTCATTTCTTTTTGCTAAGACTTCGTTTTTTCAACTTGTTTCATGTCTTCGGCCAAACTAAGGTATTCGATATATTTACCATGCTACTCCATCAATTGGTAGTTTGAGATAACTCCTATGGTATAAAAATCATTTATGATACAAGTGGTAATCATATATATTACCAATTAATTTGGTATTTTCTGAACAGAGCCTGGATACTTTATTGTTACAAGCCAACCATAAATCTTTCTAATTGAAATTATTTATTCCCCCAAAAAATGGACCTAATTGTACTTCGCGCTCCGAATTATTGATGGTTCAATCAATCTTTCTTGGGCGAAACATAAGATATCTCAGTCGTGGGAGAGAATGGGTGAATCCCATATGACCCGATATGTCTGACAAGTCGCACTATACGTCAACCCAAACTGCATCTTCCTCTCCAGGACTCCGAAAAGGTACTTTTGGAACACCAATGGGCATTAAATTAAAGAAAAATTTAAGTACTTTACTTTGATTTGAAAACGTAATAATGAGTTTATTTTCTTCATAATTTTATTTGATTTCTGTTTATTTTATATATGGATTTTATACATAATTGCAAGGTTCATATCATAGAGGAAGACAGAATAACTAAATAAAAATTCTTACGAATGGGTCGTTCGAAGGATGAACAAGTATTTATGCACTCGTTCCCCAAAAATTAGCCAAGCCCCCATTGCGTATTGCTACTTATTGGGTATAGAATAGATCTGCTTCTATTTGTTCCTACGAACAGAATTGTTCCATTATTTCGAATGGAACGGAATAAATATTAACCCTTACTCATAGATAATCTACTGAAAAGGGTTAGATACTTTAGGTACTATAGTATATATAGTTTAGTTTTTTCCAATGCGATAAAGTTACATAGTGTCTATTTATCTTTGATAAAGAGGTATTTCCATGGGTTTGCCTTGGTATCGTGTTCATACTGTTGTATTGAATGATCCCGGTCGGTTGCTTTCTGTCCATATAATGCATACAGCTTTAGTTTCTGGTTGGGCCGGTTCAATGGCCCTATATGAATTAGCGGTTTTTGATCCTTCTGACCCTGTTCTTGATCCAATGTGGAGACAGGGTATGTTCGTTATACCCTTCATGACTCGTTTAGGAATAACCAACTCATGGGGTGGTTGGAGTATTACAGGAGGGACTATAACGAATCCGGGTATTTGGAGTTACGAAGGTGTGGCAGGGGCACATATTGTGTTTTCAGGTTTGTGCTTTTTAGCAGCTATCTGGCATTGGGTGTATTGGGACTTAGAAATATTCTGTGATGAACGTACAGGAAAACCATCTTTGGATTTGCCAAAAATCTTTGGAATTCATTTATTTCTCTCAGGAGTGGCTTGCTTCGGTTTTGGAGCATTTCATGTAACAGGTTTGTATGGTCCTGGAATATGGGTATCGGATCCTTATGGACTAACTGGAAAAGTACAATCTGTAAACCCGGCGTGGGGCGCGGAAGGTTTTGATCCTTTTGTTCCGGGAGGAATAGCTTCTCATCATATTGCAGCAGGGACATTGGGCATATTAGCGGGCCTATTCCATCTTAGTGTCCGTCCGCCTCAACGTTTATACAAAGGATTGCGTATGGGAAATATCGAAACCGTACTTTCCAGTAGTATCGCTGCTGTTTTTTTTGCAGCTTTCGTTGTTGCTGGAACTATGTGGTATGGTTCAGCAACTACCCCGATCGAATTATTTGGTCCCACTCGTTATCAGTGGGATCAGGGATATTTCCAGCAAGAAATATATAGAAGAGTTGGCGCTGGGTTAGCTGAAAATCTTAGTTTATCAGAAGCTTGGTCTAAAATTCCCGAAAAATTAGCTTTTTATGATTACATTGGTAATAATCCTGCAAAGGGAGGATTATTTAGAGCGGGCTCAATGGACAACGGGGATGGAATAGCCGTTGGATGGTTAGGACACCCTATCTTTAGAGATAAAGAAGGACATGAGCTTTTTGTACGTCGTATGCCCACTTTTTTTGAAACATTTCCGGTAGTTTTGGTAGATGGAGACGGAATTGTGAGAGCCGATGTTCCTTTTAGAAGGGCGGAATCAAAGTATAGTGTCGAACAGGTAGGTGTAACTGTTGAGTTCTATGGTGGGG